AAGAAAAGATTAGAGTGATCGGTAAGTCTTGATAGCCCTTCCACTGGAGTGTCTACTAACTAGGCCTTGAATTCGATTGGCACTTTTTTTCTTTTCTATTCAGTAACCTTTGTTTAAAAGACAGAATCGGGAGAGGGTAAGGATTAGATCAAATGGGGAATGGAGGTCTGTGATTGTGATGGATAGCGATCCGTCTTGATTCCCTATTTTTATGCCTTTTTAAGGTCGAAAAAAGAAACACTGGATATTTTATTATCTTACATGTTCTATTAGTAACATCCCCTCGATACTTGGAAGGACGTCACTACCTGTTGTTATTTTGCTTGGGCTTAATGTTTCCCGATTCTACTAGAAATCATATTAAGAATAAATGGGTTTAGGGAATTAGTTCATCAACAGTGTTGGTGCAGAACACCCCCCCTTTTTTTTGACTCTGCACCATTGATTCCACTATTATTAGTGAGCAATAATGGAATAATTCCTGCATATTCATAGAGATAGGGGACACAAGTCACATGGATATAGTAAGTCTAGCTTGGGCTGCTTTAATGGTAGTCTTTACATTTTCCCTTTCACTCGTAGTATGGGGAAGAAGTGGACTCTAAGGGTACTACTAAATTGAGTTCGCTTTTTTAACTGTCTAATACTAAAAAAAAATAGTATGGTAGAAAGAAAAGAGTCATATATTTCTTTCTACCATACTATCCGATCTCATAGAATACTGCGGATTCTAGTCCGCTCATTTCATTTAAGACGAAAAAGAAAAAAGGGAATCCTTGCTAAGAACTCCGAAGTCAAGTTTCATTCAACTTAATTATTTTGACTGACTGTTTTTACATATATGATAAGTAAAAAAGCAGTAGGGACTAGAATGAACAGTGCAGTAGCAATAAATGCAAGAATATTTACTTCCATAATCTCATCTTTCGTTTTTTTTTACTTCACAATAACTCGGGATTTAATCCCATAGAGATGATAAACCTTTCGCCTGTAAATTCAATGGGATGAATTACATCTCGATGATAATGATATTGACTCGGCCCAATATCGTGACTAACAATATCTGAGCTAGCAAATCGATTCACCGTCCAGAATTGTATAACATAAGAAGATCTTTTATCCATACCGAATCTTTCTAATCAAATAAAAAATGCCCTTTTTTTCATTCTTTTTCGAAAAAAACTCTAGCCTTCCGGGTACAAGCATCTAATGAAATATCATCTAACTGCGTTTCCGCTTTCATTGGTTACAAATACAAACAAAGAATCGAGGGGAAATGGAAAGAAGGACAGGGTTAAGTTCTAAATTATGCTCCTTATCCCTCTTTCATCGCCCCTTTCATAGAAAAGGGTATGTCGGGACTGACGGGGTTCGAACCCGCAGCTTCCGCCTTGACAGGGCGGTGCTCTGACCAGTTGAACTACAATCCCCCAAAAATAAAAATAAGGTGTTAGGGATTAATTTAATCCTTTTGTTATTGCCAAAACGATTGAGAATCCATCGTTCAATGAACAAAAAGAGTCTTTTAGGTTCTTTGCTCTTTTCTTTAGACTTACAGATCGTGATATGAATCTAGATTATTAAAAAGATCAGAATTTATGAGAACAAAAAAGAGGAGTATATCTGAAAGTTTTTTCTTATTCTTTCTATAGCTAGCTATAGGATTATATAATGTGATCTTGGCTCAGCGAATCCTTGGGCCGAGCTGGATTTGAACCAGCGTAGGCATATTGCCAACGAATTTACAGTCCGTCCCCATTAACCGCTCGGGCATCGACCCCGGACAAATCAATTCTCAATCTATTGATAATCCATGATCAACTTCCTTTCGTAGTACCCTACCCCCAGGGGAAGTCGAATCCCCGCTGCCTCCTTGAAAGAGAGATGTCCTGAACCACTAGACGATGGGGGCATGCTTGCCCGAACGCCATCATACTATGCTCATAGTATGAACAGTTTGTTGAAATTGTCAATATAAGGATAATATGAAATATATAATATATTTAATAGAAAAAATATGAAGGTATATATTTCTAGGAGTGAGTTGTCTGCCAGAAAAAGGATTGAACTTCATTAAATTTCTCCCACTTTCATTCATTGTTAAGATAAGATGTGATATGCCTATCATACTAAACCAGGAAATTAACAAACACAAACGATAAATAAAATATGGAAAGAGGGGATCAAGAAGTTCTCGAAAAGGGTAATTAGGCCCGGCCTTGAAACAATTCATTGCATTGATTGATATTTATGCAATATAAATAAACCCATTTATTTTGAGCCTATATTCATTCACTAGTGAAATTCAAATTCTCAGTCCACTAGCAACCACTATGAGTATGAGTCTATTGCATGTACTTATATATAATATATATGTATCAGAGTATAGATATATCTTATCTGCATAGTAATTCATTCAGGAATTGAATCAAAGAGGCCCTTTTAACTCAGCGGTAGAGTAACGCCATGGTAAGGCGTAAGTCATCGGTTCAAATCCGAT